TCTTACATTTTCATTACTATCAATTCGATATGTGTTTAAAAAAGGAGCCTTTTCGTTGTTTTTGATCATTAATAAATCGAATAAACGAAAGCTTGTTTTCATAATTTTAGGTCCTTCTTTACCCCACAGAGACATTGAATAGAATGAGCTGCTTTTTTTGCCACTGTAATTTTGAAAATAAACGTTTAAATGTCCTTCAAAAGTAAGTAAATAGATCCGAAACATATAAAAGGCGGTTAATCCTGCCGTAGAATAAGCTATTATTGCAAAAATCGGTGAATACAACCAACTATCACTAAGAATTTCATCTTTGGACCAAAAACAAGCAAGAGGTGGAATACCACAAAGAGAAAGTGTACCTAATAAAAAAGAAGTTTTTGTAATTGGTACATGTTTTCTTAAACCGCCCATAAGAACCATATTCTGACTTTTATCTGGAGAATACCCAACAATAGCTTCCATCGAATGAATAATAGATCCAGATCCTAAAAACAACAATGCTTTCGAATAAGCATGAGTAATCAAATGAAATAAAGCAGCTTGATAAGAACCCATACCTAAAGCTAACATCATATAACCCAATTGAGACATTGTAGAATAAGCTAAACCTCTCTTAATATCTTTTTGAGCAAGAGCTAAAGTAGCTCCTAAAAACAATGTTATTATACCGATCAAAGATATTAGATTTAATATGTAAGGTATAGCTATGAAAAGAGGAAGAAGCCGAGCTACAAGAAAAATTCCTGCTGCTACCATCGTAGCAGCATGTATAAGAGCCGAAATAGGGGTAGGCCCTTCCATGGCATCGGGTAACCAGACATGAAGGGGAAATTGAGCAGATTTCGCAACTGCGCCGGCAAATAATAGGAAGGCACATAAAGTAGCAAATAAAGGATTAACTTCATTATTGTAAACCAAGTTATTGAATATTTCAAACAAATCCCGAAATTCAAAACTACCTGTTATCCAATAAAAACCTAAAATTCCTAATAATAACCCAAAATCCCCGACACGATTAGTTACAAACGCTTTTTGACAAGCATTCGCCGCACTAGGTCGGGTGAACCAAAAACCTATTAATAGATAAGAACACATTCCAACTAATTCCCAAAAAATATAAATTTGTATTAAATTAGAACTAGTAACTAATCCCAACATTGAAGTATTGGAAAAACTCATATAAGCAAAAAATCTCACATATCCCCGATCATGAGACATATAATTGTCACTATAAATAAGAACCATAATCCCAACACTAGTGATTAATATTGACATAATAGAAGTAAGTGGATCAACCAAGCAGCCAAACTCTAAAGAAAAATCATTATTGATGGTCCAAGACCATACATATTGATAAACAGAATTGTTATTTAGTTGCTGAATAAAGAAATGGGCTGAAAAAATCATAACTATACTTAATAATAAAACACTCGGAAAAGCCCACATACGGCGAAGATTTTTAGTTGCCGTTGGAAAAAGTAGAAGTCCAGCTCCTATTAACATAGGAACTGGAAGTGGAATGAACGGTATGATCCATGAATATTGATATGTATATTCCATATAAAAATAAATAAAAAAAATTATCTTAATTAATTGTTTCTGATTCACCAGTTCTTATTTCTTTTCTTTTGAAAGCGGTCGATTAATAAAAAAAATTAAGATATATAAAATAAAACTTAAATAGAATTTCCCAGGTTTAATTATTCAGAATCTTTCCAAACTACTTCAAATCAAATATTTCAAATGAAGATGAAGAGTTAGGGTTAGTCAAATGATATGAACAATTTACGAGTGAAAAAGAAATATGTACTTTGTTTATTATTAGTTTATTATTAAATTTATTATTAATATTGAATTGTTAATATGAAATTCAAATTATTAAGTCCAATTTTATGAAGATAAAAACGAAAAATTGCAATTTCGGTCTAATTATTACGTATTACAATAATTTATTTATATCTATAGAGCAAGGATAAATAATGACGGCAAAAAAGTATTTAATATGAATCATAGGGCCCATAACTTGACTCATAAAACCTATTTCCCATAAAACAAAACCAATTTATTGCAGTTTGGTTCGGCTATTCCCAATCATTAAGAAATTTTTTTAGAACTAATTGATTGTCTTCCATTACAATAAAAGCTATTTGTAGGAAATGCTTTGGTATCCCACACTTTTTTTATGTAAAATAAAAGGGAGGGGCAAAAAAATGGCTTTTAGAAAGTATTTTGTATATTTTAATCAATTAACTACTAGGCTTAGGCTCATTCGAGTTTGAAAATGAAAATTCCTTTCTTCGAACTTGACCAATTTAATTAATATAATAGAAAAAGAAAATTTATTACATTTTTTTTATTAAGCAGGAGAGGGATTGAGTTTTTCAATCTTTCGATGTATTTTATTACATGGAAGAATGGAACATGACAAAACTAGAAAGCAAAGACCCAACCCCTTTTGTTTGTTTTAATTTTATCAACTTCAATCTATTCTATTTGGCATAGTAGATCTTATTGTTCTTAGTAATATTTTAGACAATTTTTCCATACACCTTTTATGATGAGGGGAATGTAATTTAGAGAATAGCTAGCTAGAGATATAGTAAAGAACAATTGATTTTGAACAATAGATGTCTTTCACATCCAACCGATGAACCGATTATAATTTAAAAATGGCAGTGCCAAAAAAGCGCACCTCTAGTTCAAAAAAACGTATTCGTAAAAATATTTGGAAAAGGAAAGGGTATTGGGCAGCATTGAAAGCTTTTTCGTTAGCGAAATCTCTTTCTACCGGTAGCTCAAAAAGTTTTTTTTGTGTGACAAATAAATAATCAAACAATAGACTAAATAATGTGAATCGGTCTAATTCAAAAAATAGTCTCATTTTTGTTATAATTTATTTATAAGTTTTTTTTTTCTAAAGTTTAGAAGTTATCAAGATTCTAAATAATATTAATCTAATAATAATAATTAATAATAGATAATAATCTAAATTACTATTTCATTTTTATTAAAAAAAAAAATTATTTCCATTCTCTAATGTTTTAACCTGATCAATAACAATATAAAATGGAATTCATTTTGTTTTGTTATTTTTTAGTAGAAATAATAATTCGGTTGTCTACTGAATTCAAAAAGTGAATGGTATTCTTTTGTTTGAAAAAAGAATAAACGCAAGCACAAGGTTTCACCTTTTGTTTTGGTATGTTTTATCATTTTCAAGATGGGGATTATCACCTTCCCCATCGACTTGACTCGATAATCAATTTACTTTTTAGTTCTATCCATGGATTGAAGTCAAAATTATCTAGTTCAAACTGTTCCGTTTTATTTTCAGGAGACCATAAAGTAATAAACTATGAAACGAAAAACCCCGTTGTTAGTTAAGTTAAAAAACGGATACCCTAAAATAAATAAAAAACAAAACTATTATAAGAATAATTAATATTATTAACGAAAACGTTTAGATTAAATGCCGCCCAATTTTGAAACAAATTTTTAGTCATCAATTTGAATCTTTCCTAAAAAATATTGAATTAACCCCCTCAATCTCGACGATTGAATAAAAATAGGTTATTATGATTTCGAATAAGCCGCTATGGTGAAATCGGTAGACACGCTGCTCTTAGGAAGCAGTGCTAGAGCATCTCGGTTCGAGTCCGAGTAGCGGCATGTCTTTTTCTAAATTCTAAAAGAGTAAGCCCTATAATAAATTCAATTCCCTATTTCAATTCCTATAATTGAGGCCCCCTTTTTAATAAATTTTATGATATTTTCAACTTTAGAGCGTATATTAACTCATATATCCTTTTCGATCATTTCAATTGTAATTACAATTCATTTGATAACTTTATTTGTCGATGAAATCGTAGGACTATATGATTCATCAGAAAAGGGGATGATAGCTACTTTTTTCTGCATAACAGGATTATTAGTTACTCGTTGGATTTATTTTGGGCATTTACCATTAAGCGATTTATATGAATCATTAATTTTTCTTTCGTGGGGTTTTTCCATTATTCATATGATTCCGTATTTAAAAAAACAAAAAAACCATTTAAGCGCAATAACGGCGCCAAGTGTTATTTTTACCCAGGGTTTCGCTACTTCAGGTCTTTTAACCGAAATGCATCAATCCGCAATATTAGTACCTGCTCTCCAATCCCATTGGTTAATGATGCACGTAAGTATGATGGTATTGGGCTATGCAGCTCTTTTGTGTGGATCATTATTATCACTAGCTCTTCTAGTCATTACATTTCGAAAATTCATAAGGATTTTTAGTAAAAGCAATAATTTATTAACGGAGTCGTTTTCCTTTGGTGAGATTCAATACGTGAATGAAAGAAACAATGTGTTACAAAACACTTCTTTGATTTCTTCTCAGAATTATTACAGATATCAATTAATTCAACAATTGGATCGATGGAGTTATCGTATTATTAGTTTAGGGTTTATCCTTTTAACCATAGGCATTCTTTCGGGAGCAGTATGGGCTAATGAAGCATGGGGATCCTATTGGAATTGGGATCCAAAAGAGACTTGGGCATTTATTACTTGGACCATATTTGCGATTTATTTACATATTCGAACAAATAAAAATTATGAAAGCGTAAATTCTGCAATTGTGGCCTCAATGGGCTTTCTTATAATTTGGATATGCTATTTTGGGGTTAATCTATTAGGAATAGGGTTACATAGTTATGGTTCATTTACATTACCATCTAATTGAATAAGGTACTTGACAACTAGAAGCCTGGGGCAGCATACGTATATATATGAAACCCTCATGTAAACCATCAAGAACCATTTGAATCATTCCATTTCCATTACTTGATTCAAATGGTTCTCGAAAATGTCAAAAATATCTGGTTATATATAGAATTCCAATTTTTTATTTAACTTAAAAACAGAAAAAGACTTTTTTTGTACAATGAACGATTTTAAAAATCATCAGGTTTTTTATTTTGGTTTATTGACAAAAACTATCTATAAAAAAAATTTGATATAATAGCTTCGACCTTGTCAACTGATAATGAGAAAACGAAATCGGGATAAATACCAATACCTATTACAGGTAAAAGGATAGAAATAGAAATAAATAACTCTCGCGGTCCAGAATCAAAAAAATAAGAGTTTGGGGCATTAAAAAGCTTGTATCCATAGAACATCTGGCGTAACATAGATAATGAATAAATAGGAGTTAATATCATTCCAATTGCCATTACAAAAGTAATTAATACTTTTGTCATTAAAAGATATTTTTGGCTAGTAAGTATTCCAAAAAAAACTATCAATTCGGCAACAAAACCGCTCATGCCCGGTAATGCAAGCGAAGCCATTGATAAGATACTGAAAGTCGTGAATATTTTTGGAATTGCGATAGCCATTCCGCCCATTTCGTCGAGATAAATAAGTCGTATTCTATCATAACTCGTTCCGGCCAAGAAAAAAAGCGCAGCGCCAATAAATCCGTGAGAAATTATTTGTAAAATGGCCCCATTGAGCCCTGTATCGCTTATAGAACCAATTCCTATAATTATGAAACCCATATGAGATACAGAGGAATAGGCTATTCTTTTTTTTAAATTACGCTGACCAGGAGATGTTAAAGCTGCATAGATAATTTGAATTGTGCCCACTATCATCAACCAGGGAGAAAATATAGAATGGGCATGGGGTAATAATTCCATATTGATCCGAACCAACCCATACGCTCCCATTTTTAATAAGATTCCGGCTAAAAGCATACAAGTACTATAATGTGCCTCTCCATGGGTGTCTGGTAACCATGTGTGTAGGGGTATGATCGGTGATTTGACAGCAAAAGCAATAAGAAATCCAATATAGAATATTATTTCCAGGGCTACAGGATACGATTGATTAGCTGATGTTTCAAAATTTAATGTCGGTTCAGTGGAGCCATATAAACCAATACCCAGAACTCCTATTAATAAAAAAACAGAACCTCCGGCAGTGTACAAAATAAATTTTGTAGCTGAATACAAACGTTTCTTTCCCCCCCACATGGATAGAAGTAGATAAACGGGAATTAATTCTAACTCCCACATGATGAAAAAAAGTAAAAGGTCTTGAGAAGAAAATGGTCCTATTTGACCGCTATACATTGCTAACATTAGGAAATGGAATAGTCGGGAATCTCGAGTAACGGGCCAAGCCGCTAAAGTAGCTAAAGTTGTGATAAATCCTGTCAGTAAAATGGGTCCTATAGAAATTCCATCTATTCCCAATCTCCAGTAAAAATCAAAAAAATTGATCCATTGATAATTCTCCGTTAGTTGCATTAACGGATCATCCAATTGGAAATGATAACCGAATGCATAGGTTGTTAGAAGGAGTTCCGTTATGCATATAGATATAGTATACCATCTTATTACCTTATTTCCTCTATGAGGAAGAAAGAAAATTAAGGAACCCGCGGTTATTGGCAAAACTACAACTAGCGTTAACCAAGGAAAATTATTCATAGTAAAAACAAAATAAACTTGGACCAGAAAAACCCGTGCTCGAAATAAATATATTTTGAGCGCGGGTTTTTGTCGGTAAAGGTAAAAAAATCAAATGTATTCGAGTAGGGTTTTCTGGAACGTATTAATAAGCTAGACCCATACTTCGAGTTGTTTCATGCCATAAATAAACGCGAACACTCAAGAAATCCGTTGGACAGGCGGATTCACATCTCTTACAACCGACACAGTCCTCTGTTCTTGGAGCAGAAGCGATTTGCTTAGCTTTACATCCGTCCCAAGGTATCATTTCTAATACATCGGTTGGGCAGGCTCGCACACATTGAGTACACCCTATACACGTATCATAAATCTTTACTGAGTGTGACATTGGATCTATAAATTTTTGAACGTCAGAAATTTTCGATCTAGTAAATTTGTAAATGAATCATATATTTAAACACCAGATGAATCAATAATTTACCAGAAATTTGGAAGCAATCTACTTCTGGATCGACTCGCGCGATAGAGCCAAGATACTTTGATTTCTTACATTTTCGAAAATGTGGATTAGATTTAATGTATGGGCATGTTAATTTGAATTTATGAATATTCTAATTTCTATGATTAATATTACTTATTCAACAAATTCGATTGATTGATACGAGTTGATTTTCTGTTACGATAAATTGACGAAACAATAGCCGGTCCAATAGCTGCTTCAGCGGCGGCAATAGCTATAACAAAAATGGAGAAAATATTTCCTTTTAATTGCCGGCTATCAAAAAAATCAGAAAATGTTACGAAATTTATATTAACCGCATTCAGTATAAGTTCAAGACACATAAGGGCTCTAACCATATTTCGGCTCGTGATCAATCCATAGATACCGATAGAAAATAAGTAGGCACTCAAAACAAGTACATGCTCGAGCATCATTGACTAACTCCTTATCAATTTTGATTCATTTCAATATGAACTGAACAACAATTCAACAGATTCAATTGACTAGAATATAAAGTCCGGAACAAAGGAA